ATCGACCTTCTTCATATAATTGCCTAGTAGAAATGAGTTTTCTAGCATTTGACTCCGTACCACCAAAGAATTGAATGACACACCGGAAAGATAGCCCAGAAAGTTCATAGAGTACTTGGCTAAGTGATTTAGATGAACCTTTCCTCGTTGAGACGACACGTAAAAATGCCATTGCCATAAACGGGCAAAGTAATATTTCCATTTATTCATCAGAAGAGGCGTATCTTTTGAAGCCAGAATGGATTTTCCTTGATATCTAACATAATGCATGAAAGGATCCTTGAACAACCTTAAGATGTCCCGAAAATCTTTAACAAAGACTTCAACAAGATGTTCGACTTTTCCATAGAAATACATTCGCTCAACGAGGGCTCGAGAGGATGTTGATCGTAAATGAGAGGATTGGTTACAGAGAAAAAAGAGGATGGATTCATATTCATATAAATGAGAATTATATAGAAACAATAACAATCTTGGATTACTTTTTAAAACAACAGAAATCGAGTTCTTTGAAGTAATAAGACTATTCGTATTAAAATACTCGTGAAGAAAGAGCCGTAATAAATATAACGAAGAGGCATCCTTTACCCAGTATCGAAGGAGTTGAACCAAGATTTCGGGACAAATGGGGTGGGGTAGTAGTACATCTAACACATAATTTAAATGTAACAACTTGTCCTCGAAAAAAGGAAATATTGAATGAATTGATTGAAAATTATGAGAGCTTTCAATTTCTTTCCCTTCGAAAAAAGCTACCAACCGTAGTGAAAATGGAATTTCCACCACAATAGCAAATCCCTCTGATATAATTTGAGAATCCAATTTTTTGTTGTGACAAAAAATTGGATTTTGGTTAGACTCATTAGTAGCAATATTCAAATTAATCGGCTGATACATTCGCGTAATTAACCGTTTCACACTCAGTAAACTAGATTTATTGTCATAACCCCCACTTTCCAATGAAATCGTCGAGCTATTTAAACCATGATCATGAGCAAGTGCATAAATATACTCCCGAAAAAGAAGCGGGTATAGCAAGTCGTGTTGTTGAGATCTATCTAGTTCTAAATAGACTTGAAATTCCTTCATTTGAAATTCGATTAAAAACAAGGGAACAAGGGTAAGGAAGTTAGTGGGCGATCAAACGATACACAGTGCGATACGGTGAAAACAAAGTATTGTAGTAAAAAAAGTAGATACCTTGAAAACGGGTCGACTCATCAACGGATTCTCTATCCACTCATTTGCAGTTAATTTAATTGGTTTATGTTTGTTATACTATAACAAAGTGGTTAGAAACCCTTTATTTTTTCACTCCAATCGCTCTTTTGATTTGGAAAAAAAAACGACCATATTTCCTTATCAATATACTGCTTCTTCTACACGTTCATCTACAACCCATAATATGGATTCACGAATACTTAGGACTCATTAAATAAATCGATAATTCACTCATGGGAAAACCTTTCCCCGCGTTAGGAACTAATATCTTTTTAACGTTTAATTAGATCGGATAATCATTCAAATTAAGAAACGAAGCTCGTTACTTTTTGTTTCCCTCTAATTGGAACCCTAGGGCTCTATCCATTTATTCACTCAACCCAACTTTGAATTCAATTTCTTTTGTTCCGTGCCAACAATTCAAACTTGGTTTTGTATCGATTGAAAAAGAATAAAATATTCTCATAATTATCCATTGATACGACATGCTGTTTTTTCCATTCATTCCTTTCAGGATCAGTCGTAGTCTTACAAACTCTCCCGAAGATTTGGACGAATCTTTGCTTCATAGACATGTGTAAAAGATGCTAGCCGTACTTAAAAGCCGAGTACTCTACCATTGAGTTAGCAACCCAAAGAATTGAATGGGTAGATAGAATCGGAATAAAACGAAATAAACGAAATTCAATTTCACAATGGAATCACAATATTAAACTAGCAAGAACTCTCGAAAAAAAAAAATTTCTAATTGATTCTGAACATAAAAAGAAAAAAAACCTATAGGACGAAGATAAATGAGTCCGTTTCTCCACGATAAAATTATATTTGTTCAATCCACTATTGTCAACATGACATTGAATATCAAGGTTGCGAAAATAGAAAATACTAAAAAAAAAATAAATAAAATGACGAAAACAAAAAGAGTGAATTGTTTATTTATTAAATTTAAAATTAAAGTAAAATCAAAATAACAAATAGAATTTTCTATATTAATAAAAAGGTATAATAAATATCGAAATTAATAAAGAATATCTAAAGAATTAGATAAATAAAAAACTCTAGGAATACATAAATACTTGAAAAAACCAAAAAGAAAAAGGTATGAATAGAACAAAAAGGGGGGATAGTAAAATAGTAAAAAAAAATTCTACAAAACTATAAAAGACTCCTCCACACCCTCTTTTTTTGTTCTATTCCTTACTAGAATTTCATTTTATTAAGACTAAGTTCTGTAAAAATCCCCGCTTTCTTTGAAATATCATGAACGGTTCCTGTAGGTTGGGCGCCCTTGTCAAGGAAATATAGAATAGCAGGAACATTTAAATGGGTTTGATTTTTTATCGGATCATAAAAACCCACTTTCCGAAGATCTCTTCCTTCTCTTCGGGATCGACCATCAATTGCAACGATTCGATAAACGGCTCATTGGGATAGATATAGATGAAGAATATCCCCCCTAGAAACGTATAAGAAGTTTTCTCCTCGTACGGCTCGAGAAAAAAAAAAGGTTCTAAGTGATAGTTATGTCTATGTATAAAATTAGAATTGAAAATAGCTCTCTAAAATAATCAAATCAATTAGATATTTAAGTCCTTCTTTTTTTTTTCTTTTCTTTTCTAAAAAAGAAAAGAAAAAAGGCATCCGTATTCTCATAACTCAAGTTGGATAAGTTTCAAAGCCCAAACAAAAATCCTTAGGCGTTTCGTTTCCTTTTTTGAGCGGTCTCAAGCCACTTTTCTTTTTTGTTTGTCTCGTTTCGAATCGAATCGATTGTTTTGATTTTTCATTCTGATCGAATTGTTGAGACAATTGAAAATGGTATTTCCTTGTTCCAGGATCCTTTATCTTTGCTTTAAATCATTGGGTTTAGACATTACTTCGGTGATCTTTAAAGTTTTTTTTCAGTTTTCAATTTTGAAAAAAAAAAAAGGGGCAGCAACACACCCCCTTTTTTTTTCTTTCTATCAAAGAATCATACGAACAATTGATTCCTACGGGATACGCTTTTGATGGAAAGAGTTTTCCCAATTCCAACAAAATTTCCCCTTACTTTTGTTTTGGATTTTAAAATTGCTCGAATCAGATCCTTTATATTTCTATATAAAAATATACTTACGAAGTTTTTTCCAACTTATTGATTGGTATTAACCCTAGATCCTTGCCCCTGAAAAATGAAGAAATCCTTTTACTCGAGCTCCATCCTGTCCTAGTTACATTACCACCCACCAAAAGGCGCGGATTCTAATAGAACAGAAGAAAGAATGTCGAGCCAAGAGCCCATTCATATAAAATAAAAATGGTGGGTGCAAATCCACAGCGGATCATGTCCTTCAAGCCGCACGTTGCTTTCTACCACATCGTTTCAAACGAAGTTTTACCATAACATTTCTCTAGTTTGGAACTGGTATGTAATTGATTCCATTATGGAATCATGAATAGTCATTGCTTAAGTCTATACACAGTCTTTTCCTTGTAGATGGAGGGAATATTTAGGTTGTTAGTCTTTCATCCGGAATCCCGCAATGAAAGATCAAATCGAATAAAAAAAAGGGCGATTTCCGTATCTATCAGATTAGACTGAACAATTTTCATTGGAAGTAATTATGTATATTGTATGTTAATTATTTAATAGTAAGGTAAGGGTTCACAAATCTGAAAAAAGCAAAAGAAGATTATCATTATCTCTGAAATCGAAGGAAGCAATCCATGCATATAAGCCTTTCCTAAAAATTTGAGTCGTTTTTTGTCTAGGCTTCCGATTCAATAATCGTTCCCTAAATTGAAAAAAAAAATTCAAATGTAAATAGACTATATGAATCACCCCCGTCTCAATTGTTATTCCCGAGATTTACAATTATTCATTTAGTCATTAAATAAAGCCCAAGATAAAATACCTTAATTTTTTAGGTTAAAGTTAAAGTCAAAGAAAATCTATTCCATGTGGAATAAGACTATTGGTTACTGAGATTTGGACCGGCACGGATATTCCAATCGGTATCTTTCAGTGCTCCCTAACTCTTATCTAACCCCACCCCGAATTCTTTCTGGAGGGATACTGAATCCTAAAAAAAATCTTATTTTACGGGATGCTAGACTATTTTTTATAGATAGAAAGACAAAAAGGACCAAATTAAGTCATTGTTTCCTTATAAATTTTTCGATTATGCCCGGCCTGGGACGGAAGGATTCGAACCTCCGAATACCGGGACCAAAACCCGTTGCCTTACCGCTTGGCGACGCCCCATTTCAATTTCTATTGGTACTAATAAACAGTATTATTGGTATTGGTTATTTGTCAATTCCAACCCAAGCCTTAAAATTTGATTATTGTTTTAGTTTAGGATTGTGACACATGTAGGTGTAAAATAAAACTTTTAATTTATTGATTATTACATAGAATTCAATTAAGATATTGTATGAAAGTATGATTTCTTTAATTCTGACACGAGAACAGAAGGTTTTAAGTTTTGGTTGGTTCGGTTCCACGAAGTATTTTTATTGTCTACCTTACTTTCTTTTCTTCCTTTTTATCTTATATCAATAAGATATTAATAACTCAATCAAAATTCAATTCTCTCCAAAAAAAGGTTTGTTATGTTTAATATCTTTCGTTTAATGTACATCTGTCTTAATTCTGCCCTTTATTCGAGTAGTTTTTTATTCGCCAAATTGCCCGAGGCCTACGCTTTTTTGAATCCAATTGTAGATGTTATGCCAGTAATACCTGTTCTATTTTTTCTCTTAGCCTTTGTTTGGCAAGCTGCTGTAAGTTTTCGATGAACCATTTAATATTGGGCTAGAAAATTCATGATTTATCCGAGTTAAAGAAAAAATTCTAACAATTGAGAAGATCAGATGAGTCTTACAATATTCCAATATGAACGAACCCGGACCTCAATTTAAACAGTGAAATTCTTGGGCTATTTTGATTCCTCTTTTTGTTATTTGTTGATTATAACCCTTTTTCGCGGAAACTCTATTAGAGCCAATCACAATATTGACTTCGAGTTGTGTTAATTTCTGAAAACGCTTTTCTATTTATAGAATAGAAATTCTAAAAAAAAACTTCATTTCTTGATGTAAAAATCGGATATGCCGTATAAAAATATAGAATCTATTTTTGGTCCTTTTACCCCAAAAAATTATTTGGAGATTGTATAATGCTTACTCTCAAACTCTTTGTTTACACCGTAGTGATATTCTTTGTTTCTCTCTTCATCTTCGGATTCCTGTCTAATGATCCAGGGCGTAATCCCGGACGCGAAGAATAAAAAAAAGTAAGGGGTTGCTTACTTTAGTCGTATAAATGTTCTTAGGGTTTTCTCAATTCCACATCTGTTACTATAAAAAAAAAAAGGGAAAAGTGTTCGCTAAAAAAGATACGAAGTGATCGGCCGAAACGGAAAGAGAGGGATTCGAACCCTCGGTACGAATAACTCGTACACCGGATTAGCAATCCGACGCTTTAATCCACTCAGCCATCTCTCCTAATTGAAAAAAAAAATAATTACTATGTTAACATTACAAAAAAAAAATGCTTGAAAAAAGCCGCTTTTACTTTATTTGATATCTTTACTTTCTATATTCTCGATATTCTAGAGAATATAGAAAGTAATTTGATTATATAACTCATAGAAAATATAGCTTATAGAATATTTTTTTTATTATCTTGTGTATTCTATTATATAAATAGATCGCACTGTATCAGCAATTCTATTTCTATCATTTATAGAAAATTCAAAGACAGGGGGCATTCGAAAGAGATAAAATAGAAAAAACTACATAAAAGAATATCTCTTTAATTTCGTTCAACGGGGCCCTTTTTATTTCCACTTCGATAGCCTGGCTGGATACTGACCAGGCCAGGCACTTTTTTTGCTCTAATGAAACATACCGCCAACCATAGAAAAAATGCGAACCATAGCATAAACAAAAATTTGTTATTTGGATTTGCCAAAAATGAAATACTTGTTATTGTATTCAAAGAACAAGAAAAAGAAGTACCATTTCCATTCCTATGATGATAGAGAACTAGAATCAAAAAAAAAAGGAAAAAAGAAATAGGGATTTTTTCACAAGCCACTTCTTTTTTTTTGTCTTATGACTTAAGTTGTTTTGTTGAGCCATATCTGTCAAAATTCGTCCAATAAAAGAGTTTTTTTTTATGAATTTTGCAATTTAGTTATTTAACCGAAATAACTCCCCCTTTCCTAATTGCATTAGGACTCCTGACAAAGACGTCAACGTTCCAATTTCGAATTTTCATTTCATGTTTATTTTTGATTTCTGTTCTATCTTGATTACATCCGATTCTCTTGTTCGACAAAAAGGCCCTTTTATACAATAATCTTATACAACAATCCCATTGTAGCGGGTATAGTTTAGTGGTAAAAGTGTGATTCGTTCAAGTAATCCCCTTATATAGTTAAGGGGTCCTTCATTTTCATTGATATTCCAATCAAAAACTTTATTTCTTAAAAGGATTCAAGTTGAATCCTTTCACTCTAAAATGAAAATAAAAAGATTCGGGGAAAAATATCCGTTCTCGTGATTTGTATCCAAGGGTCAATTCGAAATTGAAAATTTGGATTATTAAATTGCGAAACATAATTTTGTTTTTGAATTGGATCCATACTTCCAATTTTTTAAGTCTAAGTAAAGAATCCATGGATAAAGATAGAAAAGTCTAGTTCGAATCGTAACTAAATCTTCAAATTAGGTTTTTTTTATAGGTTCGATTGAAGCAAAATAGCTATTAAATGATAACTTTAGTTTACTAAAGACATCAACATATTTATATTCTATTTTTTTTATTTTAGCTCGGGGGAAACAAAACCTTTTCCTAAGGATTCTCTCAAATAGAAATAGAGAACGAAGTAACTAGAAAAATGGGGATTGTTGGAATCCCCCTCTTCTAGAGGGATCATCTAGAAAGCAAATTGTTTTGAATTCATTCAGACAAAAAAAGCTGACATAGATGTTATGGGTCGAATTTTTTTATTTCGCTTGCGGCTTCTATCTGGGAATCTATCCATCGTCCATAAAGGAGCCGAATGACTCCAAAGTTTCATGTTCGGTTTTGAATTAGCGGCGTTAAAAAGTATAAATCGACGTCGACTATAACCCCTAGCCTTCCAAGCTAACGATGCGGGTTCGATTCCCGCTACCCGCTCCATATTCTAATTCTATCAATGAGAATAGCAACTCGGCGATGCATTAATTAAAGTTTCTTTACTTATACTTAAAATATTCAATTTGGCGATGCATCGCCAAATTGAA